GCTCATGATGTTCATATCGATCTATTATGCGCCTCTGCATCTAGCATTGGGTAGACCTCATACAATAACTGTCCTAGTTCTACCGTATCTTTTGTTTCATTTCTTCTGGAACAATCACAAAAACTTTTTTGATTATGGATCTACTACCAGAAATTCAATGCGTAATCTCAGCATTCAATGTGTATTCCTGAATAATCTAATTTTTCAATTATTCAACCATTTCATTTTACCAAGTTCAACGTTAGCCAGATTAGTCAACATTTATATGTTTCGATGCAACAACAAGATGTTATTTGTAACAAGTAGTTTTGTTGGTTGGTTAATTGGTCACATTTTATTCATGAAATGGGTTGGATTGGTATTATTCTGGATACGGCAAAATCATTCTATTCGATCTAATAAGTACCTTGTGTCAGAATTGAGAAATTCTATGGCTCGAATCTTTAGTATTCTCTTATTTATCACCTGTGTCTACTATTTAGGCAGAATGCCGTCGCCTATTGTCACTAAGAAACTGAAAGAAACCGCAGAAATGGAAGAAAGGGAAGAAAGTGAGGAAGAAAGCGATGTAGAAACAACTTCCGAAACGAAGGAGACTAAACAGGAACAAGAGGGATCCGCCGAAGAAGACCCTTCCCTTTGTTCGGAAGAACAGGAAGATCCGGAAAAAATAGATGAAACGGAAGAGATACGAGTGAATGGAAAGGAAAAAACAAAGGGGGAATTCCACTTTCACTTTAAAGAGACATGCTATAAAGATAGCCCAGTTTACGAAGATTCTTATCTTGATAGGTATCAAGATAATTGGGAATTGGGAAGACTTAAAGAAGAGAAAAATGAAAAGACTTATTTCTGCTTTGAAAAACCTCTTGTGACTTTTCTTTTCGATTATAAACGATGGAATTGTCCATTGCGATATATAAAAAATGATCGGTTTGAACATGCTGTACGAAATGAAATGTCACAATATTTTTTTTATACATGTAAAAGTAATGGGAAAAAAAAAATATCTTTTACATATCCACCTAGTTTATCGACTTTTTCGGAAATGATAGAACGAAAAATGTCTTTGTACACGAAATTATCCCATGGAGACCTGTATAATTATTGGGTTTATACCAATGAACAAAAAAAATACTAAAAATATTGATACATAAAAAAAATATAAAAATAAATAAGACGAGATTCGTCCCCCCCCCATATATCTTATACCTTCACCTATAAGTGAACTTGTAAGGCCAACTCCATTTGTAATTCCATCAATTATATGTTTATCAAAAAACTGAGTTAGCTCGGTTAATCCTCTTATACCCATGGCTAAGACCCTAACATAAAAAATATCTATGTAACCACGATTATATGACCAATTGTATATAAAACTTTTTATTTGGTCTAAGATAATTCTCTTAGGGCTCCCTTTTACAAATGAATTGATTAAGTCCAAATTCTGGAAAAATGAATAAACAGACCCATATAAAATATATGCTATGAATAATCCAAAAATGGCTATACTTACTGAAAAAATGGAATTTGTAAAAAATTCATACCAATTCACAGAATAATTCGAATTTGGATGAAAAAGATTTTGGGATGGGGTTAACCATTTCGATAATATATCAAAATCCATTACTCCTTGATCAAAAGAAATTCCTATTGATCCAACGAACAAAGTAAATAGTACCAATACAAGCAGAGGAAATAACATAGTATTGTCTGATTCATGAGGATACATGGAAGTATATTTATTTCCAAAGTAAGTACTAAAGTATCGTATCTTATCATTATCAATAATTTGATATGTATCTTTTGAAAAAAAGTAAACCTTATTATTCATTGTTGATAAAAGTAAATTTTTATTGACTGTTTTTGGTGCTTCTTTTCCCCATAGAGATATTGAATAGAACAAATTATTTTTAGTGCTACTGTGATTTTGAAAAGAAACGCGCAAATACCCATCAAAGGTAAGTAAATATACCCGAAACATATAAAATGCGGTTAATCCTATTGTGAAATAAGGTATTATTGCAAAAATTGGTGAATATAACCAACTATCATTAAGAATTTCATCTTTGGACCAAAAACAAGCAAGAGGTGGAATACCACAAAGAGAAAGTGTACCTAATAAAAAAGTAGTTCTTGTAATTGGAACATATCTTGTTAAACCACCCATAAGAACCATATTCTGACTTTTTTCTGGTGAATATCCAACAATAGGTTCCATTGAATGAATAATAGATCCAGATCCCAAAAACAATAAAGCTTTAGAATAGGCATGAGTGATCAAATGGAATAAAGCCGCTCGATAAGAACCTATACCTAGAGCTAACATAATATAACCTAATTGAGACATTGTAGAATAGGCTAAACTTCTTTTAATGTCTCTTTGAGCAAGAGAAAAAGTAGCTCCTAATAGTACTGTTATTACACCCATTAAGGAAATGAAATTCATTATATAGGGTATGTCTATGAAAAGAGGAATAAGCCGAGCTACAAGAAAAATTCCTGCTGCTACCATAGTAGCAGCGTGTATAAGGGCCGAGATAGGAGTAGGTCCTTCCATGGCATCAGGTAACCATACGTGGAGGGGGAATTGTGCAGATTTAGCAACTGCACCGACAAATAATAAAGAGGCACACAAAGTAGCAAATAGGGGGCTGACCCCATTGTTATGGATCAAGTTATTAGCTATTTTGAACAAATCCCGAAATTCCAAACTACCTGTTATCCAATAAAGACCTAAGATTCCTAATAATAAACCAAAATCTCCTACACGATTAGTTACAAAAGCTTTTTGACAAGCACTTGCGGCAATTGGTCGTGTGAACCAAAACCCTATTAATAAATATGAACACATTCCCACTAGTTCCCAAAAAATATGAATTTGTATCAAATTAGAACTAGTAACTAATCCCAACATGGAAGTATTGGAAAAACTCATATAAGCAAAAAATCTCAAATATCCTTGGTCGTGAGACATATAATTGTCACTATAAATAAGAATCATGACTCCAACAGTAGTAATTAGTATTGACATAATAGAAGTAAGTGGATCGATCAAATATCCAAACTCTAAGGAAAAATCAATATCTATGGTCCAAGACCATAGATATTGATAAATAAAACTTCCATTTATTTGTTGAATAGACAGATTGGCCGAAAATCCCATAGCTATACTTAACAGAAAAATACTAGGAAAAACCCATATACGACGAATATTTTTTGTTGCTGTCGGAATAAGTATAAGTCCAAATCCTATTGACATAGTAACTGTAAGTGGAAGAAAAGGTATTATCCATGCATATTGATATGTATGTTCCATAAGAAAACAAACAAATTGAGATTTTTTTTATAATTAAAAATTGTTTCCGATTCACCAATTCTTATCTCTTTCGAAAAGAACAATAAACAATAATAATGAAAAAAAAATAAAAAAAAAATAAGAAAATAAAAATATAAAATAAATATAATATATATAAAATATAAAATATAATATAATAAAATATATAAAATATAAAATAAATTATATATATATATATTATTTGTTATTTTATGTTAAATGTTAAACTATGTTTTAATAAATTATGTTAAATGTTGAAAGTTAAAAAAAACTATTATTCACAGAATAAAGTATAGATAATGATGAAAAAAAAACGATCTATTCCGAACAATACATGTCTTTCACATCCAACGATAAATAAAAATGAGTAACCCTTTTTTGAATGGCAGTTCCAAAAAAACGTATTTCTATGTCAAAAAAACATATTCGTAGGAATATTTGGAAGAAAAAAGGATATTTAACTGCAGTAAAATCTTTTTCTTTAGCGAAATCGGTTTCTACCGGACATTCAAAAAGTTTTTTTGTGCGACAAAAAAATAATAAAGTCTTGGGATAATTGGAATTGACATAGCCCGAAGAACTGAAAATCTTTTTAAGATGAACGATTCACATTAATTAATGTATTGAACTACTCAATATTAGTTAGAACTAGCTGCTGTGGTATGTAGAATAAGAGTTTTCCGTATATTGGGTTCTTATTAAGAATAGTATTTTTTCCCTATTCATTAACTTTTCACAATAGAAAAATAGGATTAAGATTTTCTATTGTGAATAGTACAATTGCCATAGAAATTTAAACTCTTTTATTTTGTTATATACCTAGCCTAAAACTTAATTGGTTTGGTAAATGTTACCTTATTTATATTATATACATATACACAATGAAGAGTATTAATACTTAATGATACTAAAGTATCGGAATCGTTAGAAAAATTCCAAATGGATTTAGTGATGAAATTGTAATACATATGAGATCTTATTTATTTGATTTTTTTCATTGAAAAAAATCAAATAAATCTTTTTCATTTGGAATCCGATGAAATCGGATAAATAAAAAACAAATCATCAAAAAAAAATAGAAAGAAAAAGGACAAAATTCTATACCTCGACTGAGAGCAAAATTCTCGAAATTTCAACTGTATCGGGGGAACTTAGTTTATAGTAAGTACGTGAAAGTTGATTGTAAAAACCGAACCTAGGACGATACTAACTAAGGATTATTTTATTGAAGATTCAAATATGAATTTAAACGAGTCTTTTTTCATCGATTCTAATGTTTCCTAAACTATATTGAATCCTCGATTCTTGACGATTCAACATGAAATGAATATTATTATTTCAAGTTAGCCGCCATGGTGAAATCGGTAGACACGCTGCTCTTAGGAAGCAGTGCTAGAGCATCTCGGTTCGAGTCCGAGTGGCGGCATCCTATAAAAGAGACACAATGTATCCTATAATGTATTCAATTTCCGATTTCAATTCTGTAATGGGACACTTTTTTTATGATATTTGTGACTTTAGAACATATATTAACTCATATCTCTTTTTCGATCATTTCAATTGTGATTACGATTCATTTCATGAACTTATTAGTCTACGAAATCGTAGGATTACGCGATTCATCGGAAAAAGGGATGATAGCCACCTTTTTCTCTATAACAGG